GAGTTGATCATTCGGACCTTTCAATTCATGGATGTGGATCTCGGACCTATGAATGGGGATATTCCCGATACTCACAAAGAAAAGGGGAAGTGACTTGGACAAAAAGGGAAGTGACTTGGACAAAAAGAGAAGTGACTTGGACAAAAAGAGAAGTGACTTGGACAAAAAGAAACGAAGTGACTTAGACAAATCTTGTTTGTCGATAGCCTCGGACCAATCAATCGAATATTGATTAATACGGAATCGATCGAACACTACTTGAAAACGCTTCTTCTGTTCAGAAACGAAATCTTCCAAATGTTCCTGGAAATTCTTGCTCCCATTGGACCATTTGTATCTATATGCATCAGGATCCCGATTCATGGATCTCTCGGTTCGAGAAATAAGAGGATCAAACCATTTCTTCTGACTCTTTTTCAAATTCGATAAATGTTGGTTGATTGTATATTTCATTACAGGTATATGATTCAGAGTATCATTTCCTATTTGATCCCTTTGAATTCCATATTCGAAGTTGCGATCGGATCTATTCATTAAAAAGAATCGATTCGATACATTTCTTATGTACCCGTAGGTGCTATATTGGATTTGAATCAGATTTCGGATCAATCTATATTGATTGACTGCCTCCATTATGTTGTTGCTAGCAAATACCGCTGTTTTTAGTTTTGGATCTTCCAAATCATTCCCGCAGTGGATCCGTACCGATTTTTTTATGATCCTTCGATAAAAAGATTCATTCTCTTCATAAAAAAGAGGAGGTAGAACCAATAAAGATTTCTTTTTCGATTCATCTCTGGAGTTGAATACCTCATTCAAGAATTTTTTTTGATCCAACCCGTAGGAATCAATAGAAAAGGCAAATCCCCTATGATACACCAGATCCGGCTCGGTTATTGATAGAGTGAATAGATCTGCCATTTCTTGAAATCTCTCTTCTGATTCAAAATCGTGGTGTAACGTGTATCCCCCTTTGTTCCGGTCATGGAATAGATGAAATAAATCAAAAAATGGATTCTTGTTCAAGAATGAAATCTTATTGGAACTGTCCATATCCGATTCATCCTTCGGAACCATATCACATCCCGGATCTGATGAAATAGGATGAATTGAGACGGTTTTTTGTAAATACGTAATTATCTTGAATATATCAACCATTTCTTTATTTTCCGATCGCCTGGAAGGGACAAAAGAAACATCTTGTTTTTTCTTCCAAAATTTCTGATCTCTAGTGGACCTCTCAGTAGGATTCGAACCCAGATGAAGTTCTGACCATCTGTCAGAGAAAAAAGAACGAATTGATCTTGTAGGATTCCCAAGAAATTCTTCGATTTCTTCCGGAAGCAGATGATTATTCATCTGCTTCTCACGTTCCGTGAATAGCCGGGACATTGAGGAAGATCCAAAAAGGCATTTCGGGAATCGATCTGATTCTATCTCTGTTCGTTCCGTTTGAAGAAAGGAAGGATCCCAAAGAATCGATCTTTCTTTTAGTTGCTGAATCTCTGTTTGATCGATCAATGTGTGATATTCTGAATCCTCATTTCTAATGGAATCGAAATGATCTATGGATTGATCAGAAGATCCTTTCAATTGGCTAGAATCCGTTACTTGAACGAAAATAGATCTTGTGGAATCATATTGAATATTTGACAATACATTCCGTACCTTGCTAAAAAACCGATCCTTGTTTCCCAACCACACATTGTCTAACCAAATCCAATTCTCTCTCGATACGTTCCTCAAAAAATCCGATTCGTGCTGATTCTTCCCCCAACTAACGAAGAGATCTTGGCGGAATTGCCACATATGAAATTGAGCACAATTTTGCAAAGAAATACCCCACTTGTTTCTCGAGAAGAGATGGGAAACATGCTCAATATCATTTGATTGAATAGTTGCCTCAGCTCCTTGCTGTTTGAAGAAACCCTTCCCTTCAATTGGTCTTTTTTCACGAAAAGCAGACATGAGATAACAAATCAAGTCTTTCCCTAAGATTTCGAATAGCTGTCCCGAATTCAAGTTGATTATGTTTCGCTTCTTCCTCGGAGAAAGACGATCAAACAATTCCAAATCATGGTCCTTGCGGATCGGATCATCCATATAGGATAAAAAAAGAAACTCCAGATATTTGCTATCTTTCTCTTTGAATGAGATCTCAACTCCAGCTACGGTTTCATTAGATATCTTACAACTAAAATCCCTCTTTTTTCCGATCCGGTTCCTCCACCACCGCGAACTCCGCATGATACACTTTTTATTTATTGGGAGAACCCAAGTAATCTCTTGCGGATCCATGAAACAACTCTCAGAAATCTTTTTCCCTTTTGGAAGATACAGGAGCGAAACAATCAACCTATTGATATTGGAAGACCAAAAAGATTCTTCCAATGTCTCATTTCTGGGTCCAATGGAATTCATAGGTATAGGAAGAAGCCCCATCAAATAGAGATTTTTTCTTTCGACCATCTTTCGATTGTTAATACGAGATATAAGGACC